AGTCCTATAAACCCAATTCTCCCACTTAATCTTATAATGCTTAGGGATTTCTAATATAAAAACTTATTAAGTTTCTTATATTATTATAATTATATAATTATATTTATAATGTATAATAATAACGGCATAGATATTCTAATCTACTTCAATATTGAATACCAGAAAACTGTATGAATGTTGTATTTATTAACTTATATTATTATTAATGTGGGTATAGCTAATCTAGATCTCCGTCTTCTCTCTTCTTTTATTGCCCTCTTGTCCTGTCGTGTCGTTAATTGACAGTATGACTTAGGGCTCAATATAATTTGACCGAACAAATCATAGTTTGGTAAACCACCTTGAATCTACTGCGGAGTGAAGGATCTTGGATCCAACGCATAACCCTTCGGGAATCAGAAAGATAAAGGCGAGAAAGACCAATGAAATACAGTTTCAAGATTGTATAGTTTAATGGTAAAGTTTGATTACCATTAATCCTCAGAATAGTTAACGAGTTTTTTTTCCTTTTTATTTATATCCTATGCATCACCTAAATCCTAACGGCGGCTCTAGGCCTGAGTTATATTAAGTTAAGGTGGCCTTCTATGGTATTTGTCTTATTACCTATTTCTAGTTGATTTATGAATGAAGGTGGCATAGGCCCCTATGGTCCAGTGGTTACGACCTCTCTCTTTCACGGAGAAAACGAGGGTTCAAGTCCCTCTGGGGGTATACCAAGACTAAAGGAGTGGGATTTTCTATCAAGTGATCTGTATTTGCCAAGTCCTTATATTCGTCTACTCAGAAGAGACTTTCTATTTTATATCAAATGTTATGTTATATTTGATTTAAAGTGATATGTATTTGTCAAGTCTACTCGGGAGACTAAAGGAAGTTTATTATGGAACGTCTAAAATGAATTAGACGTTGGGTCGATGCCCGAGTGGTTAATGGGGACGGACTGTAAATTCGTTGGCAATATGTCTACGCTGGTTCAAATCCAGCTCGGCCCAACAATTCGCTAATCTACTATCAGATGGTATAACCCTCTTGTTCTTAAGAAATACCTGATACAAGACAAGAGAATAAAAAAAAAAAAGAATCTAAATTTTCTGCTAGATCTCTTCTTATTTCCCTGGGATTGTAGTTCAATAGGCTAGAGCACCGCCCTGTCAAGGCGGATGTTACGGGTTCGAGCCCCGTCAGTCCCGACGGATCCAATAAGTACATCAATTCGCCTCTCCATTTTCTGTGAAATGAAGGGACAGAGAGAATAATTGAATTCCGAAGGGGTTTTCCTCTTTTTTTTTCGGGATTCTCTCGAAGAAAGAACACACCCTAAACTAAAATGAAAATAACTAAAATAGTGAAGTTGACAGAATATTTCATCTTTTCTGCCGCGACTCGTCTTTCTCATACTTCTTTGTTTTGTCTTCCAAAGAAAAGAGGATCACTAAAATTTAGAACCTAATTCCTGTCTTTTTCCACTTCGCTTGTATTGTTTGTTGGTGAGGTTTTGTAGTTAATGGAAACGGCCGGGTTAGATTATACTTCATTGGATGGTTCTACAAGGAAGACCTAAGTTAGGTTAATAAAAAAGAAAGAACAGAAAAGAAGGATAAATAAAGGAATTTTTGATTGGTCCGGCAATCCTATCTTGGATTCGGTATGGATAAAAGATCTTCATATGTTATATACTATTAATTCTTCACGACGAATTAATTTAATAGCTCAGATATTGTTATTCATGATATTGATCTGATTCAATATCATCGATAGGTAATGCATTCATTGAATTGACAGGTGAAAGATTTATCATCTCTATGGGATTAAATCCCGAGTTATTGTATTGTGAAATAAAAAAAAAACGATGAGATTATGGAAGTAAATATTCTTGCATTTATTGCTACTGCACTGTTCATTTTAGTTCCTACTGCTTTTCTACTTATAATTTACGTAAAAACAGAAAGTCAAAATAATTAATTAATTACTTTAACTAAAACTCGACTTCTGAATTCTTTGAAGAAATCAAAAGAAAAGTATTCTATTTTTGCTGAAATCCAGGGGCTATAATCGGCGATATTCTATGAGATCCGAGAGTATGGTAAGTAAGAAATTTATTTCTTACTTACCATACTCTCTATTAGTGCTATAGTAGTGTATAAAGTTGTACTTGACTTTCTAATAAAAAGGGTATACTATATTAACTTTTATCTTCAATTCAATATATGTAGTTATTAATCCATATCTGGAATTGACGTAAGACCCAATCTTTTCTTTCATACATATACATACATTTATATTTAATATTTTATTTATATATATTTAATTTCATATTTATTTAATTTATATTCCAATGAATCTGAAAACTTACAATGAATCTGAAATAATCGTTTTACTGTTATAGAATACATTTCTCCACTAGAATCTAATGGAATTTCGAAATGAAGATATTTTTATTTGAAAATTATTTCAATTTAAATAAAGAATGCGTCGCAGAACGATCTATAAAACAATTGATACCTTTTCATTTCTCAACTAAATTAGGAGTGCTTCTAAAGTCCACTTCTTCCCCATACTACGAGTGAAAGGGAAAAAGTAAAGACTACCATTAAAGCAGCCCAAGCGAGACTTACTATATCCATGTGAATTATGTCCCTTATCTCTATGATAGAATTATTCCATTATTGCTCACTAATAATAGTAGAATGAATGGTCCAGAGTCAAAAAGGGATTCTGGGCGAACACTATTAATGTACCAATCAAATAAATGGATTTTTCAAATTCCTATGTACCCTTTCCCGATTGTCTCTCTGAAGGAGTTGGGAGATAGTATATTATACTCTTGACGAGGGGGCCCAATTTTTTTTTCTTTTTTCTATAAACTATAAAAGGTAAAGTATCTATCCAATCTAATAGTGATTGAACGCCTGAACACTCAGAGATTCTCGCGAGTCTATATACGTAGATTACAGTATAGAAAGTACTTTCCCAACTAGTAGTGGAATTAGCGGCCGGTTATCCAATGTAATTCAAGATCCAATCAATAGACATTACATTAGCAGTAGAAGAGAATCTCGAAGTCTTGCTTCGACCATTATAATCTTTCTTTGAATTTGAGATTCAAAGATTTCCAATCTTTTACAAAATACCCAGAACATCAAAAAATAGCGGAATAGAAAAAGAGATTTCGATTCGTTTGTTGATGAGGCGGCACCCGGATTTGAACTGGGGAAAAAGGGATTTGCAGTCCCTCGCCTTACCACTCGGCCATGCCGCCAAAACTATACACATACACAATTACACAATAGGATCAAAATTTCCCTTTTTGAGTTGGATTAGTAAACCTGAGTTTATTGTACTTGCATCCCTTTTTAATCGTTTTTTCTAAATTAAAAAAAAATTAGAAAAGAAAGCGTTTTTCCCCTTTTTATTGTATTTGATCTGCCCCTTCGATTGATTGTATAGTATCTCAAAACACACAAACTTCCACTCACTTTTATATTGAAATTATATTATATTTTCACTTTCACTCAAAAAGCCTAAATTTATGGGAACCATTAACTATTTATTGACTGAGAATTCGTGAATTATTCTTGAATTTGAATATAAATTTGGGTTTGCCTAATGACATAAGAATAAGAAAAAATTTTTTGATACATACTTCATTTATTTTTTTAATCAAAAATCCTTCTCAATTTCCATTATAACAAAAATTATAGGTATATGTAAACCCCAGAACGGATATTCTTATACAGATACCAAATTGGCTATTTATAGTATGTTGCCTATAAATAAAGGGAATTCGTTGGAACAAAAAAAGGCCTGGCTGGGTATTGACCGGGCCAGGCCCAAAAGGCACTTCGAACAAAATAAAAGAAAGAAGGTCTTCGTTATTTATCTTTCTATTTTGATCTTTCGAGCATCTAAACGGAATTGCTAATTATATAATAACCATAAAGAATGTGAAAGAAATACTTTCTTTAATCCTTACTTGATGTGTAATGTAACATAGTAAGTATCTTTTTCAATTGGGAGAGATGGCTGAGTGGACGAAAGCGGCGGATTGCTAATCCGTTGTACGAGTTATTCGTACCGAGGGTTCGAATCCCTCTCTTTCCGTTTCCGTTGATAAGTTTCCATTTTTTCTTTCAAATTTTGCAAACCCCTTTTTTCCTTGTCAAATGTGTGGAATAGCTAAAATAAAATCTTAAGAAAATTATAAAATAGAAAATAAAGTAATAAAAAAATAGAAAATAAAGTAATAAAAACAAAAAAATTATTCTTCACGTCCAGGATTACGTCCTGGATCATTGGATAGGAATCCAAAGATGAAGAGAGAAACAAAGAATATTACTACTGTATAAACGAAAAGTTTGAGAGTAAGCATTACACAACCTCCAAGATCATTTTTTGAAAAAGAAAAACGAGAAAAGACAATAGATCCTCCATTTTTATATCACATATCCTATTTTGACACCAAGAAAAGAATTCTAGAAATAGAAAAGAATGTTCAGAAATTTAAATGAAGTCGAAATTTGTAATAAGAGTCTTTGATTACCACAAATCACTTTCATACCCAAATTAGATATTGTAAGGGACCCGAAGCTAATAAGGTATTTCCCCGTAAAAAGGATTAAAATAAGGAAATAGGGCGTCTCGCGGCTATCCGAGAATTTCCATGTTTGAATCGAAGGTTCATACTGTCAGACTTATTTGATCTTATCAATTGTTATAATTTTTCTCGAATAAATATGAATTTTCTAGGATAGTATTAAAGATCTTATTAAAGATCTTATCGAAAACTTACAGCGGCTTGCCAAACAAAGGCTAAAAGAAAAAAGAACAGGGGTATGACTGGCATAAAATCGACGATTGGATTCAAAAAAGCATAGGCTTCGGGCAATTTGGCCAAGAAAAGACTACTCGGATAAAGGGCAGAATTAAGACAGATCAAACTAAAGATATTAAGCATAACAGACATTTTTTTCGTCGAGATAATTGCATTTTGATTGAGTTATTGATATAAGGAAAAATGAAGTAAAGTAAGGTAGACAAAAAATACTTCTTTTTCCTCTCAATCAAAAATCCTCCTTTTCTCAAAGGAGAATAGAAGAAATCATACTTTCATACAATATCTTAATTGAATTATATGTAATGATCAATAAATTCCGTTGAATTGATTCTAGATATACACATGCCAAAATCCTAGCACGAATCCATCCATATAATAATAGATTCTATAAAGAAGAAAGATTTTCTTTATTATAGTTGGACTGGAATTGACGAACACTTAATACGAATATTATTCTTTAATAGTATAAGTATCCAATCAAAATCGAAATGGGGCGTAGCCAAGCGGTAAGGCAACGGGTTTTGGTCCCGCTATTCGGAGGTTCGAATCCTTCCGTCCCAGAGCATATCCATTGTATTCTAATACTTCTTTTTTGTTCAACAAGGTTCTGTTTCAAGGTTTGGATAGACTTTTTTTATTCTTTGCGAAATCATATCTGAGTTTTTCACAAACCAAATTAAATCGAGTTCAAATGACACGCAAAAGGAACTGAACCCTTTTGTAACCCATAGAAAATGAGGCATCGATCACAGTTGGAGAAAGATTACTTAACCGCAGGTTAAAAAAATATGAAAATACATATAAAAGAGGAAGTGCTTAGCCTATAGGTATGTATGGTTATCCTATTTCAGTGACAATAGTGTTTCCATTTTTGTGAAAACGAAATTGCATCCCTAAAATATGAAAATTAAAATATTTAACAATGATATTTCTTTTTATTGTTCGATCCATTTAGCTTATTTGCTTTGCATCATTGACAATTCAATTGAAAAAAAAAGAAAAAAAAACACACACACAGAGATCTTGCTTTGTTATGATAATAAAAAGGAGTAAAACTTGACTCAAATAATGATGTAGAAGTATAAAACTTTTTCAACTATCAAGACAAGATTTGTAATGATTCCTTCTAGGTTGGGAAGTTGGAAATGGCCAGTCTATCTTATTGAGTCACTTGAAGAGGCAGAGTCAAATAGAATTTCTTTATTTTATTTGTGCGATTTCTGTTAGTTTGATTTGTTAATATTTCTGTTAGATATTTTTTTGAGATAGGCATTTATATAAAATATTCAGACAAAAAAAGACGGCATTTCGCTAAAATTTCTTCAGAAAAATCTTTATTATCTATGTTATTAAATATTGAAATGAAATATAAATAACTATGTCTCTGTACCGACTGCACCAATGACTATTCATGATTCCATAATTGAATCAATTCCATACTGGTTCCAAATTAGAGGAATGTTATGGTAAAACTTCGTTTAAAACGATGTGGTAGAAAGCAACGTGCGACTTGAAGGACACGATCCGATGTGGATTCTTATTGTTACATCCACCATTTTATATAGGAATGAAGGTGCTCTTGGCTCGACGTCGTTTGTTCTATTCTACTAGAAACCTTCTTTTTTTATTGGGTTCTAATGTAAATAGTTCATGATGGAGCTCGAGTAGAAAGTATTTATTAATTTCTCAGGGGCAACGATCTAGGGTTAATGCCAATTAATAAATTGGAACAACTTCGTAAGTATATCTTCGATATAGAAATTGAAAGGATTCCATTCGAACAAATTTTCAAAATTGTTGGAAGGCTAAAACTTTTTCGATCAACAGTGTCTCGCGCATGAATCAACCTCGGTATGATTCTTTGATATAAAGAAATCCCAAAAGGGGTATGTTGCTACCATTTTGAAAGGATTAAGAAGCACCGAAGTAATGTCTAAACCCAATGATTAAAAAAAAAAAAAAAATAAAGGATCCCAGAACAAGGAAACATCACTTCAATTGTCTCACGGATCCGAATAAAGAATCCAAATAAATTTTAAACGAGACAAAAACGGTGGGTTAAAGACCACTCAATAAAAAAATTAAAGAAAAATCTTTAATATATTTGAGAATTCTTTATTTTATTATTTATTATATATATATATATTGAACTTGAGTTATGAGTTCAAATGATTTTTTTTCGGGAAGGAAGCTAAATAAAAATGACTATGAGTTAAATTGAATTTGAAATGATATTATAGACTAATTCATTTTACAGATTTTATATTTATTCTAATTTTATCCATAGACAAAACATCATTTTTTCTCGAGCCGTACGAGGAGAAAACTTCCTATACGGTTCTAGGGGGGGGGGGGTTCTTTTTCATCTACATCTATCCCGATGAGCCGTCTATCGAATCGTTGCAATTGATGTTCGATCTCGAAGAGAAGGAAGAGATCTTCAGAAAGTGGGTTTTTATGATCCGATCAAGAATCAAACTTATTTAAACGTTCCCGCTATTCTCTATTTCCTTGAAAAAGGTGCTCAGCCTACAGGAACTGTTCAGGATATTTTAAAAAAGGCAGAGGTTTTGCCCTAATCAAATGAAATTCAATTAAATGAAGGAAATAAAAAATAAGGGTAGGATAATGATTTCTATATTATTTTGGATATCTTTTCTATA